AGATTTATTGGATTTGTTGCTAAAATATCGGTATTAAACCCGAAACTCCCGGCGTATGGCCAGTGACCCAAGTAAACGAAAGAATCGGTTAAATTTTTCATATAATCTCCTCTTCTAGCTAAACTATAAAAAAGGAACTCTGTCCTTTTTTTTTTATTCTTTTTATTAAATTATTAAAAAAAAAAATAAAATTTAATTTAATTTACCTATTTGGATATTTGTAAACAGAATAAAAAACCTATTCTATTTACAATTTTTTTTTCCAAAATTTTTAATTTTCAATAATAATAATGAGACTTATTAGAATTAAGCTAGAATTTGAGACCAAGTTTTATGTCAATTTTTTAAAAAACTCTTTTTTCGCAACACTCCTTAAAAAAAAGTTTCCATTAAACTAAAAAAATAAGGGGAAGGAAGAAAGCGAATCGATGTGCTAATTCCCCATCCTCAAATTAGTCCTTCCCAGGGATTGTTGTCTCAATGAAAAATAGTAGGAGTTAAATCTTGATAGAATTAAAAAAACTACAAAAAAAAATCCAGAATTTTATGATTTATAGGATTAAACAAAAGGATTCGCAAATAAAAGCGCTAATGCTACAACCAGGCCATAAATTGTTAAAGCTTCCATAAAAGCCAAACTAAGCAATAAAGTACCTCGTATTTTTCCTTCTGCCTCAGGTTGTCTCGCGATACCTTCGACAGCTTGACCCGCAGCTGTACCTTGACCAACTCCAGGTCCAATAGAAGCAAGCCCAACAGCCAACCCAGCAGCAATAACCGAAGCAGCAGAAATCAGTGGATTCATGATAAGTTCCTCACACCAAAATAAAGAAATAGTTAATGATACAATCATCCAATGACTTAGGACTTAATTATAATTAAGTCATCGCTAAGATTCATCCAGCCAAAATAACAAAAAACTTTAATTTAAATAATATTATTTAATCAAAGAATTACTTTGATATTAGTTCCTATCCACAGGATTTTTAAAAATTAATAATATATATATACGACTTTTTTATGCCATTTCTTTTTTGTGAACCATTCTTTGAATTCTTCGTTTTTTTTTTTCTCGTTTTTTTGAGCCAATTCACAGATAAAAAGGAAGAACTTCTAATCAAATCCCTATCTAAATCGAAATTCACAAAAGTAGTGGGGCAGATTATATAGATCTTTAACTCATATATATCTAGTCAATATCAAATATCACATATACAAGTGTTTCTTACATAACGTAAACCAAGTATTCTATAATTGGGCTAACCTAAAAACGAATATTTGAAAAAAAAAAAATAGTTAATGATGACCCTCCATAGATTCACCTATATAAGCCGCAGCTAAAGTGGCAAAAATGAGAGCTTGAATCCCGCTTGTAAATAATCCAAGGAACATGACAGGTATAGGAACCACTAAAGGTACTAAAGAAACAAGAACAACAACTACTAATTCATCGGCTAATATATTTCCGAAAAGTCGAAAACTAAGTGATAGGGGTTTTGTAAAATCTTCTAAGATGTTAATGGGTAAAAGAATTGGAGTTGGTTGAATGTATTTACTGAAATACCCTAATCCTTTTTTGCTAAGACCCGCATAAAAATAGGCTGCTGATGTGAGTAAAGCTAAAGCAACCGTCGTATTTATATCATTCGTTGGTGCTGCTAACTCCCCTTGAGGTAACTGGATAATTTTCCACGGTAAAAGGGCTCCTGACCAGTTAGAAACAAAAATAAATAAAAACAGGGTTCCAATAAAGGGAACCCATGGACCATATTCTTCTCCAATCTGGGTTTGACTCACGTCTCGAATGAATTCAAGGACAAATTCAAAGAAATTTTGGCCGTCGGTTGGAATGGTTTGTGGATTGCGAACCGCTAGAACTGCGGAACCTAATAAGATAGCAATTACAACCCAAGAAGTAATAAGGACTTGGGCATGGACTTGGAAACCCCCTATTTGCCAATAGAAATGTTGGCCTACTTCTACACCAGATATCTCATATAACCCTTCTTTTATTAGTATGTTGATGGAACATGATAAAACATTCATATTGCCCTCTGACATAAATAAGAACTTTAAATTATTTTGATTCAAGATCCCCCCTTTTTTACTTATTTACTTGTTTACTTTAATTTTATATTTTAGTTTTGGATACCAACTAAACTAATCACACAATATCCCCAGTTTTTTATCTCTTTTTATTTTGTACGATTCAGGAGTAGTAACCGATTTTCTAAATCGAAATACAGGGAGCCCCTCCCTAAAAAAAAATTTCTTTATTTATCTTATTATTAATCAAGAATTTTGTATATAGCTAGAACGACCCTCACAAATTGCGAATACTAATTTGTTAAGAATGAATCGAATTGAAGCTATAGCGTCATCATTTGCTGGAATAGAAATATCCGCGAGATCGGGATTACAATTTGTATCGATTAAAGAAATGGTTGGAATTCCCAAAGTTATACATTCTCTAAGAGCCGTATATTCTTCTTGCTGATCGATGATGATTACAATATCAGGCAATCCCGTCATATATTTAATCCCGCCTAGATATGTTTCCAAGCGAGATAATTGTCTCTTCAACACAGCTGCATCCCTTTTCGGAAGACGGTTGAATCCCTCTGTCTTTTGTTCAGTTCTCAAGTCCCTAAACTTATGAAGTCTTTTTTCTGTAGTGGACCAATTTGTTAACATGCCGCCGAGCCATTTTTTATTAACATAATGACACCGAGCCCTTATCGCAGCCCGAGACACTAAATCGGCTGCTTTATTTTTTGTCCCAACAATTAAGAATTTTTTTCCCCTACTTGCTGCATCAAAAACTAAATCACAAGCTTCTGATAAAAAACGAGCAGTTCTAGTCAGATTTATAATATGAATACCTTTACGCTTTGCAGAAATATAAGGTGCCATTCTAGGATTCCATTTCCTAGTACCATGTCCAAAATGAACTCCTGCTCTCATCATCTCTTCCAAATCGATGTTCCAATATCTTTTTGTCATTTCTTTTCACACTTAAAAAGGGGGGTACCCCAAACTAAAATATAAATTTGTTCCGATGGAACCTTCTCTTGTAACGGGAATGGCCGTTTATGCATGAGCCAGGCCATTATTTTGTATTCATTATTATCTTTATTAGTGTTAACAAATTACCAAAGCAAATGACTACAGCAAACAACAAAAAATGAAATTAAAAAAAATAATCCGCTATTAGGAATCATTAAATCCTAGAAAAGTCAGATTTTGAAATATTAAGAGTCACAAAATTCCCTGTGGTAGAATAAAATATCTCTCATATCTCCCTCGAATAAAGATAAATTCTTTGTTTTTTTTTCCAAAAGAATGTTGGTATGTTGCCGTGAACAATGCATCAATCCTTTGTTGAATCCGGTCCCGGCGGGAATAACCCCCCCTAGAACAACATTTTCTTTCAGGCCTTTCAACCAATCGATACGACCCCTAAGAGCAGCTTTTGCTAAAACTCGAGCAGTTTCTTGAAAACTTGCTTCGGATATAAAACTTTGAGTATTCAAAGATGCTCGAGTTATTCCTAATAAAATAGCTCGATAACAGATTGCTTCTTCTAAAGCACGCCCCGTTCGTTCTGCTCGTAACAATCCAATAAGTTCTCCGGGTAAAAAAACATTAGACATTCCCTCTTCTGAAACCAAAACTTTTGATGTTATTTGACGTACAATAATTTCGATATGCCTATTATGAATATGCACCCCCTGGGATCGATAAACCTTTTGAATCTTATTAACCAAAGAAATACGACTTTGCACTATAGTTAGCTCAGCACCAATCAAGAATCCCCAAGGAATTCCAAGAATTCTTGTTATACACTTGTTCCAACCCTTAATCCGCTTTTCTAAGTTCAGCGATATTGAATCAATCGAGCGGACTTCTAACACTTGTTCTACTTTTGGAAGACCTTGTGTTATATCACCGGATCTCGATTTTTCATATATAAATGTAACTAATGTATCCCCTTCGTAAAGAATTTCTCTGTAATGCCCATGAACTTTTGCTCCCGGAGTAGCCAAGTAGGGCTTAGCGGATCTTATTACTACAGAATCCCTTTGAACAATTAAAACTTGACCCGCTTTTAGGTGTGGTTCTTTTTTGGCTATACGTACATTTTCACAAAAAAATTGTCCAAGACTAATTAGTGTGGACGTTTCCTCACAATAATTATGATGATAGTTTTTATGAAGAAAATACCAATTAAATTTTAATGGATTCAAAACAACGTTACTGAATGGATCTAGATTAAAAATTCTTCCGTTTTCATCCATTAAATAAGAGTTAATTACTTGAAAAATATATTTGAAGTTATCAAGTTGCAAATATTTAATTACAGAGATCTTATTATAAGTTAGTAAAGGCAAAAATGAATAAAAATTTGAAATTTGAATGGCTGTTCCTAAGGGGCCCGACGAATTTTTAATTGTAATTAGAGGATTTTTTTTTTTTGATTGGTTTATCACATTGTGATATTTTACATGATTAAATGGACCGATTCTAAAACAATTAGATGATGATAAAATTAACAAAGATTGGGATTCCTTATTTCTATTTAAGAACATACGAATAGTTCCGTGATTTTGTCTAAGTGATTGTTGAAGAATGCCAGCCTTGGGAGAAATCGAATAAAACGGATTCATGGGATCTGACGAGATCAATCCCGAATCTGGCGGATTATTCCTTTTTCTTATATAGGAAATATGGGATTTCACTAAGCCAATTCTTATGAAATCTCGAATCAAACCCTTTGTACTTACTTCAACAAAGAAAGCACGGACCTCCTCTAGGGAAGAATTTTTGTTGTCTTGTTCCCAATTCAAGACTAAACAAGTTCGAACCAATTGAATACTTGTGTCAGAAATTCCTCGGGTTGGTTTTCCATTTCCATAAAGGATATAGTTGAAAACTCGAAGTTGAATATTATCCTTTTCCCGAAAGAGATCTTGTGGAAAGAGTGTTGCCAAATTTATACT